AAAGACTTAGTCCTAACCTTACTGTTGGTTGTTGCTAGATATATACATGCAAGTATCCGCAGTCCAGTGTAGATGCCCCGGGCACCCTAACTTAGGTCGACGGGAGCGGGTATCAGGCACACCATAGTTGTAGCCCAAGACGCCTTGCAATTGCCACACCCCCACGGGTACTCAGCAGTAATTAGTATTAAGCAATGAGTGTAAACTTGACTTAGTCATAGCAACCTCAGGGTCGGTAAATCCTGTGCCAGCCACCGCGGTCATACAGGAGACCCAAATTAACATTACAACGGCGTAAAGAGTGGTCACATGCTATCCAAGTAGCTAAGATTAAAAAGCAGCTGAGCTGTCGCAAGCCCAAGATGCTGATAAGGCCTCCACTTAAAGAAGATCTTAGACAAACGATTGATTGAACTCCACGAAAGCCAGGGCCCAAACTGGGATTAGATACCCCACTATGCCTGGCCCTAAATCTTGATGCTCGATCTTACCGGAGCATCCGCCTGAGAACTACGAGCACAAACGCTTAAAACTCTAAGGACTTGGCGGTGTCCCAAACCCACCTAGAGGAGCCTGTTCTGTAATCGATGATCCACGATACACCCAACCATTCCTTGCCAAAGCAGCCTATATACCGCCGTCGCCAGCCCACCCGGCATGAAGGCTCAACAGTGGACGCAATAGCCCAATTACGCTAACAAGACAGGTCAAGGTATAGCCTATGGAATGGAAGCAATGGGCTACATTTTCTAAACTAGAACACACGGCAAAGGGGTTTGAAATAGCCCCTAGAAGGAGGATTTAGCAGTAAAGAGGGAAAATCGAGCCCTCTTTAAGACGGCTCTGGGGCACGTACATACCGCCCGTCACCCTCCTCAAAAGCGACCAACTACCCCATACCTAATACGTTAATCAGCCAAAGAGGAGGTAAGTCGTAACAAGGTAAGTGTACCGGAAGGTGCACTTAGACCACCAAGACGTAGCCTTAACTAAAGCACTCAGCTTACACCTGAGAGATATCTGCTCACACCAGATCGTCTTGATGCCAAATTCTAGCCCAATATACCTGACCTGGAATAACAAAGCTACTATCTACAACACAACTAAAGCATTTACTAGTCCCAGTATAGGCGATAGAAAAGACACCATTGGAGCGATAGAGACAACGTACCGTAAGGGAAAGATGAAATAATAATGAACAAAACAAGCTAAAAACAGCAAAGATCAGCCCTTGTACCTTTTGCATCATGGTCTAGCAAGAAAAACCAAGCAAAATGAATTTAAGTTTGCCACCCCGAAACCCAAGCGAGCTACTTGCGAGCAGCTAACTTGAGCGAACCCGTCTCTGTTGCAAAAGAGTGGGATGACTTGCCAGTAGAGGTGAAAAGCCAATCGAGCTGGGTGATAGCTGGTTGCCTGTGAAACGAATCTAAGTTCACTCTTAATTCTTCTCCAAGGAAACAGACAAACCCTAATGAAGCGAATTAAGGGCAATTTAAAGGAGGTACAGCTCCTTTAAAAAAGAATACAATCTCCACGAGCGGATAAGCAACCACAGCTAAAAATCAATGTGGGCCCTCAAGCAGCCATCAACAAAGAGTGCGTTAAAGCTCCGAACCCAAAAATTCAAAAACATAGCGACTCCCTCCTCACTAACAGGCTAACCTATCAACCAATAGGAGAATTAATGCTAGAATGAGTAACCAAGGGGACCCCCTCTCAGACGCAAGCTTACATCAGTACATTATTAACAACACCACCAGATACGACAAATCAAACAAGCACAGTATCAACCACCTTGTTAACCCGACAAAGGAGCGTCCACTAAGAAAGATTAAAACCTGTAAAAGGAACTAGGCAAACCGTCAAGGCCCGACTGTTTACCAAAAACATAGCCTTCAGCAAACCAACAGACAAGTATTGAAGGTGATGCCTGCCCGGTGACCCAACGTTTAACGGCCGCGGTATCCTAACCGTGCAAAGGTAGCGCAATCAATTGTCCCATAAATCGGGACCTGTATGAATGGCTAAACGAGGTCTTAACTGTCTCTTACAGGCAATCGGTGAAATTGATCTCCCTGTGCAAAAGCAGGGATAAACCCATAAGACGAGAAGACCCTGTGGAACTTCAAAAACAGCAGCCACCCCAAAACACCTCTCCCCCCACCCCGGGCTCACTGATCCACGGGCTACTGGCTTGCATTTTTTCGGTTGGGGCGACCTTGGAGCAAAACAGAACCTCCAAACACTAGACCACACCTCTAGACCAAGAGCAACCACTCAACGTGCAAATAGCACCCAGACCCAATACAATTGATCAATGGACCAAGCTACCCCAGGGATAACAGCGCAATCTCCTCCAAGAGCCCATATCGACGAGGAGGTTTACGACCTCGATGTTGGATCAGGACATCCTAGTGGTGCAGCCGCTACTAAGGGTTCGTTTGTTCAACGATTAACAGTCCTACGTGATCTGAGTTCAGACCGGAGTAATCCAGGTCGGTTTCTATCTATGATGAACTCTTCCCAGTACGAAAGGATAGGAAAAGTAAGGCCAATACTACCGGCAAGCCTTCGCCTTAAGTGGTGAAAACAACTAAACTACGAAAGGCTATCATACCCCCCCCACGTCCTAGAAAAGGACCAGCTAGCGTGGCAGAGCTCGGCAAATGCAAAAGGCTTAAGTCCTTTAAATCAGAGGTTCAAATCCTCTCCCTAGCTTTTACTCATACCCACCCATGACCAACTACCCCACACTAATCAACCTAATCATAGCCCTATCCTATGCCGTCCCAATCCTAATTGCAGTAGCCTTCCTAACACTAGTAGAACGCAAAATCTTAAGCTACATACAGGCCCGAAAAGGGCCAAACATCGTCGGCCCATTTGGACTACTTCAACCCCTAGCAGACGGAGTGAAACTGTTCATCAAAGAACCAATCCGCCCATCCACATCTTCCCCCATCCTCTTCATCACAACTCCTATGCTCGCTCTTCTCCTCGCAATCTCAATTTGAACTCCACTTCCCATCCCATTCTCCCTAGCAGACCTAAACTTAGGTGTATTATTTCTACTAGCCATATCGAGCCTTGCAGTATATTCAATTCTCTGATCAGGATGAGCCTCCAACTCAAAATACGCCCTAATCGGAGCATTACGAGCAGTAGCCCAAACTATCTCCTACGAAGTGACACTAGCAATCATCCTTTTATCCATTATCCTCCTCAGCGGAAGCTATACCCTAAGCACCCTCGCAGTAACCCAAGAACCCCTCTACCTCATCTTCTCTTGCTGACCCCTGGCTATAATATGGTACGTCTCCACACTCGCCGAAACAAACCGAGCTCCCTTCGACCTAACAGAAGGAGAATCAGAACTAGTCTCCGGCTTCAATGTAGAATACGCAGCAGGCCCCTTTGCCCTATTCTTCTTAGCCGAATACGCCAACATCATACTAATAAATACACTAACCGCCATTCTATTTTTCAATCCCAGCCTACTCAACCCACCCCAAGAACTATTTCCCGCCGTGCTAGCCACAAAAGTACTACTACTATCAGCTGGCTTCCTATGAATCCGAGCCTCCTACCCCCGATTTCGATATGACCAGCTCATACACCTTCTATGAAAAAACTTCCTACCTCTAACCCTAGCCCTATGTCTATGACACACCAGCATGCCAATCTGCTACGCAGGACTTCCCCCCTGCCTAAGAAAACCCGGAAATGTGCCTGAACTTAAGGGTCACTGTGATAAAGTGAACATAGAGGTACACCAACCCTCTCATTTCCTGAGACCATTAGAAAAGCAGGAATCGAACCCGCACTAGAGAGATCAAAACCCTCTATACTTCCCTTATATTATTTTCTAGCAGGGTCAGCTAAGCAAGCTATCGGGCCCATACCCCGAAAATGATGGTTCACCCCTTCCCCTGCTAATGAACCCCCAAGCAAAACTAATCTTCATCTTCAGCCTGCTACTAGGAACTACCACTACCATTACGAGCAATCACTGAATCACAGCCTGAGCCGGCCTAGAAATCAACACCCTATCTATTTTACCACTAATCTCGAAATCCCACCATCCTCGAGCCATTGAAGCCGCAACCAAATATTTCCTAACCCAAGCAACCGCCTCAGCCCTAATCTTATTCTCCAGCATAACCAACGCATGACACACCGGACAATGAGATATCACCCAGATAACCCACCCTACCTCATGCCTTATCCTAACATCAGCCGTTGCTATGAAACTAGGAATAGTACCATTCCACTTCTGGTTCCCCGAAGTCCTCCAAGGATCCCCACTCACCACTGGCCTGCTCCTCTCCACTGTCATAAAATTCCCTCCCATTACCCTGCTATTCATAACATACCACTCACTAAACCCAACTCTACTAACCTGCATGGCCATCATATCCACAGCCCTAGGAGGGTGGATAGGACTAAACCAAACACAAGTCCGAAAAATCCTAGCATTCTCCTCCATCTCCCACCTAGGATGAATAGCTATCATCCTCTCTTTCAACCCAAAACTCACCCTACTAAACTTCTACCTCTATGTCTTGATAACCTCAACAGTATTCCTCACCCTAAACACAACCAAAGTATTAAAACTATCCACCTTAATCACCACATGAACAAAAACCCCCTCACTAAACGCAATACTTCTCTTAGCCCTACTCTCCCTAGCAGGTCTCCCTCCTCTTACAGGCTTCCTCCCTAAATGACTTATCATCCAAGAGCTCACTAAACAAAGCATAGCCCCAGCAGCAACTATAATTTCCCTACTGTCCCTGCTAAGCTTATTCTTCTACCTACGACTTGCATACTGTGCTACAATTACACTTCCCCCACACACTACAAACCACATAAAACAATGACACAACCACAAACCCTCTAATGCCCTAATCGCCATCCTAGCAATCGCATCCACCATACTTCTCCCCATCTCCCCCCTGATCTCCACCATCTTCTAAGAAACTTAGGATTACATCAAACCGAAGGCCTTCAAAGCCTTAAACAAGAGTTAAACCCTCTTAGTTTCTGCTAAGACCCGCAGGACATTACCCTGCATCTTCTGAATGCAACCCAGACGCTTTAACTAAGCTAGGGCCTTACCCGCCCTAGACAGATGGGCTTCGATCCCACAACTCTATAGTTAACAGCTATATGCCCAAACCAGCAGGCTTCTGCCTAAGACCCCGGTACGTACTAACGCACATCGATGAGCTTGCAACCCACCATGAATTTCACTACAGGGCCGATAAGAAGGGGAATTGAACCCCTGTAAAAAGGACTACAGCCTAACGCTTATACACTCAGCCATCTTACCTGTGACATTCATCAACCGATGATTATTTTCAACAAACCACAAAGATATCGGCACCCTATACCTGATCTTCGGCGCATGAGCAGGCATAGTAGGGACTGCCCTTAGCCTCCTCATTCGAGCAGAACTAGGCCAACCAGGAGCTCTACTTGGAGACGACCAGATCTACAACGTAATTGTCACCGCCCACGCCTTTGTAATAATTTTCTTCATAGTTATGCCAATCATGATCGGAGGATTCGGAAACTGACTAGTACCACTGATAATTGGTGCCCCAGACATAGCATTCCCCCGAATAAACAACATAAGCTTCTGACTCCTTCCACCATCCTTCCTACTCCTCCTAGCCTCATCCACAATCGAAGCAGGTGCAGGAACTGGCTGAACCGTCTACCCACCCCTGGCCGGGAACCTAGCCCACGCTGGTGCCTCCGTAGACCTAGCCATCTTCTCCCTCCACCTAGCAGGTATTTCCTCAATCTTAGGAGCAATCAACTTTATCACTACAGCAATCAACATAAAACCCCCTGCCCTATCACAATACCAAACCCCCCTATTCGTTTGATCTGTACTAATCACTGCAGTGCTTCTCCTCCTCTCACTCCCAGTTTTAGCCGCCGGCATCACTATGCTTCTAACAGACCGTAACCTCAATACCACTTTCTTCGACCCAGCAGGAGGAGGAGACCCAGTACTGTATCAACACCTGTTCTGATTCTTCGGCCACCCAGAAGTCTACATCCTAATCCTCCCAGGATTCGGAATTATCTCACACGTCGTAGCCTACTACGCCGGAAAAAAAGAACCCTTCGGCTACATGGGCATGGTCTGAGCCATACTATCCATCGGGTTCTTAGGGTTCATCGTATGAGCCCACCACATGTTCACAGTAGGAATAGACGTAGACACCCGAGCCTACTTCACATCAGCTACAATAATCATTGCCATCCCAACCGGCATCAAAGTATTCAGCTGACTAGCAACCCTACACGGCGGAACTATAAAATGAGAACCACCCATACTATGAGCACTAGGCTTCATCTTCCTTTTCACCATCGGAGGACTAACCGGAATCGTCCTAGCAAACTCCTCCCTAGATATCGCCTTACACGACACCTACTACGTAGTAGCCCATTTCCACTACGTACTATCCATAGGAGCAGTATTTGCCATCCTAGCAGGCTTTACACACTGATTCCCCCTATTTACAGGATACACACTCCACTCCACATGAGCCAAAACCCACTTCGGAGTAATATTCGTTGGCGTCAACCTTACCTTCTTCCCCCAACACTTCTTAGGACTAGCAGGTATGCCCCGCCGATACTCGGACTACCCAGACGCCTACACCCTATGAAATACTATCTCCTCAGTGGGGTCACTAATCTCAATAACAGCCGTAATCATACTAATCTTCATCATCTGAGAAGCCTTCGCATCCAAACGCAAAGCCTTCCAACCAGAACTAACAAGCACTAACATCGAATGAATCCACGGTTGCCCTCCCCCATTCCACACCTTCGAAGAACCAGCATTCGTACAAGTACAAGAAAGGAAGGAGTCGAACCCCCATATGTTGGTTTCAAGCCAACCGCATATAAACCACTTATGCTTCTTTCTCATAAAGGATGTTAGTAAAACAAATACATAGCCTTGTCAAGACTAAGTTGCAGGTGAAAACCCTGCACATCCTAAAACCCAAACATGGCCAATCACATACAATTAAACTTCCAAGACGCCTCCTCCCCTATCATAGAAGAACTAATACAATTCCATGACCATGCCCTAATAGTCGCCCTAGCCATTTGTAGCCTGGTCCTATACCTCTTAACCACTACACTCACAGGCAAACTAACAGCCAACACAGTTAATGCACAGGCAATTGAACTAGTCTGAACAATCCTTCCAGCCATAGTCCTAGTCGCTCTTGCTCTACCATCCCTACGAATTCTATACCTTATAGACGAAGTCAATGAACCAGACATGACCTTAAAAGCTATCGGTCATCAATGATACTGAACTTACGAATACACCGACTTTAAAGACCTAACATTCGACTCCTACATAACACCCACATCAGACCTCCCCCTAGGCCACTTTCGACTGCTAGAAGTAGACCATCGCGTTATTGTACCCGCAAACTCTACTATCCGAGTTATTGTCACCGCCAACGACGTACTTCACTCATGAGCCGTACCAAGCCTAGGTGTAAAAACTGACGCAATTCCAGGACGCTTAAATCAGACCTCATTCCTAGCTTCACGCCCAGGGGTATACTACGGCCAATGCTCAGAAATCTGCGGAGCAAACCACAGCTTCATACCCATCGTAGTAGAATCCACCCCTCTTGCCAACTTCGAAAACTGATCTTCCCTAGTATCATCCTAACCATTAAGAAGCTATGGAACAGCACTAGCCTTTTAAGCTAGAGAAAGAGGACAAACCTCCTCCTTAATGACATGCCACAACTAAACCCCACCCCTTGATTTTTTATCATGCTCATCTCTTGACTGACATTCTCCCTACTAATCCAACCCAAAGTTCTAACATTCCTATCAACCAATCCCCCATCCAACAAAACACTAACTACTCCCACCACCCCATCTTGAACCTGACCATGAACCTAAGCTTCTTCGACCAATTCTCAAGCCCCTCCCTACTAGGAATCCCCTTAATCCTAATCTCAATAACCTTCCCAGCCCTACTACTACCCTCCCAAGACAACCGATGAATCACCAACCGATTCTCAACCCTCCAACTATGACTAACCAACCTAATCACAAAACAAATTATAACCCCACTAGACAAAAAAGGACATAAATGAGCCCTAATTATAACCTCCCTTATAATCTTCCTATTACTAATCAACCTGCTAGGACTACTACCCTACACCTTCACCCCAACCACACAGCTATCAATAAACCTAGCCCTAGCTTTCCCTCTATGACTAGCCACCCTACTCACAGGACTGCGAAACCAACCCTCGATCTCCCTAGGACACCTCCTACCAGAAGGCACCCCAACCCCATTAATCCCAGCCCTCATCCTCATTGAAACAACAAGCCTCCTCATTCGCCCTCTAGCACTTGGTGTACGACTAACAGCAAACCTCACAGCAGGCCACCTCTTAATCCAACTTATCTCCACTGCCACAATAGTCCTATTCTCAACAATACCAATAATCTCACTACTGACCCTCCTGATCCTCTTCCTACTAACAATCTTAGAAGTAGCAGTAGCTATAATCCAAGCCTACGTCTTCGTGCTACTACTAAGCCTGTACCTACAAGAAAACATTTAACCCCCCAATGGCACACCAAGCACACTCATATCACATAGTAGACCCAAGCCCATGGCCCATCTTCGGCGCAGCCGCCGCCCTCCTCACCACTTCCGGCCTGACCATATGATTCCACCACAACTCCCCCTACCTCTTAATAGCAGGCCTACTCTCCACAATCCTCGTCATATTCCAATGATGACGAGACATTGTACGAGAAAGCACCTTCCAAGGACACCACACCCCCACCGTCCAAAAAGGCTTACGCTACGGCATAGTGCTATTCATCACATCAGAAGCCTTCTTCTTCCTGGGATTCTTCTGAGCCTTCTTCCACTCAAGTCTTGCCCCAACCCCAGAGCTTGGAGGACAGTGGCCCCCTGTAGGCATTAAACCCCTTGACCCAATAGACGTACCACTACTAAATACCGCCATCCTACTAGCCTCCGGAGTTACCGTCACATGAGCCCACCACAGCATCACAGAAGCTCGACGAAAACAAGCAATCCACGCCCTAACCCTCACAGTCCTCCTAGGATTTTACTTCACTGCCCTACAAGCCATAGAATACTACGAAGCCCCATTCTCCATCGCAGACGGAGTATACGGCTCTACCTTCTTCGTTGCCACAGGATTCCACGGCTTACATGTAATTATCGGATCAACATTCCTATTAGTCTGCCTCTTACGCCTAATCAAATACCACTTCACACCAAATCACCACTTTGGATTCGAGGCAGCAGCATGATACTGACACTTCGTAGACGTCGTATGATTATTCCTATACGTCTCTATCTACTGATGAGGTTCCTGCTCTTCTAGTATATTAAATACAATCGACTTCCAATCCTTAAAATCTGGTTTAAACCCAGAGAAGAGCAATAAACATAATCACCTTTATAATCACCCTATCCCTAACCCTAAGCATCATCCTAACAACACTAAACTTTTGACTCGCCCAAATAACCCCCGACTCAGAAAAACTCTCCCCATACGAATGCGGCTTTGACCCCCTAGGCTCTGCCCGACTCCCCTTCTCAATCCGATTCTTCCTAGTAGCAATCCTATTCCTCCTATTCGACCTAGAAATCGCGCTTCTCCTCCCCCTCCCCTGAGCAACCCAACTCCAAACCCCCATAAACACACTAATCTGAACCTCCACCCTAATCTTACTACTTACCCTCGGGCTCGTATACGAATGAACCCAAGGAGGACTAGAATGAGCGGAATAAATAGAAAGTTAGTCTAACCAAGACAGTTGATTTCGACTCAACAGATTATAGCTCAAACCCTATAACTTTCTTAATGACTGCACTCCACCTAAGTTTCTACTCAGCTTTCACTCTCAGCAGCCTAGGCCTAGCCTTCCACCGCACCCATTTGATCTCTGCACTACTATGCCTAGAAAGTATAATACTATCAATATACGTCGCACTATCAATATGACCAATCCAATCACAAACAACATCCCCCACTCTCCTCCCTATCCTAATACTAACCTTCTCCGCCTGCGAAGCAGGAACCGGGCTAGCCCTACTTGTAGCCTCCACACGCACCCACGGCTCCGACCACCTACACAACTTCAACCTCCTACAATGCTAAAAATCTTAATACCAACCCTCACATTACTACCCCTAGCACTACTCTCTCCACACAAACACTTATGAACCAACACCACAACATACAGCCTACTAATCGCTGCTCTTAGCTTACAATGACTTACACCCACATACTACCCAAGCAAGAGCCTAACCCCCTGGACCTCAATCGACCAGATTTCAACCCCCCTACTCGTCCTCTCATGCTGACTCCTTCCCTTAATACTCATAGCAAGCCAAAATCACTTAGAACAAGAACCCCCCATCCGCAAACGAATCTTCATCACAACAATAATCACAGTCCAGCCCTTCATCCTACTAGCCTTCTCAGCCTCAGAACTCATACTATTCTACATTGCATTCGAGGCCACCCTAATCCCAACCTTAATTCTCATCACCCGATGAGGCAACCAACCCGAACGACTAAACGCAGGCATTTACCTGCTCTTCTACACACTAGCCAGTTCACTCCCCCTACTTATCGCAATCCTGACCCTACACAACCAAATAGGCACCCTATACCTACCAATACTAAAACTCTCACATCCAACAATCTCCTCCTCCTGAACAGGAACAGTATCAAGCCTTGCCCTTCTAATAGCCTTCATAGTTAAAGCCCCCCTATACGGCCTACACCTATGACTCCCCAAAGCCCACGTAGAAGCCCCCATCGCAGGATCCATGCTTCTTGCCGCCCTACTACTAAAGCTAGGAGGATATGGCATCATACGAATAACCATCTTCATAGACCTATCATCAAACAACCTACACTACCCCTTCATCATTCTAGCACTATGAGGAGCACTCATAACTAGCGCCATCTGCCTACGCCAAATCGACCTGAAATCTCTCATCGCCTACTCATCAGTAAGCCACATAGGACTCGTCATCGCTGCAGCCATAATCCAAACCCAATGAGCATTCTCCGGAGCAATAATCCTGATAATCTCCCACGGACTTACCTCCTCAATACTTTTCTGCCTAGCCAATACAAACTACGAACGCACCCACAGCCGAATCCTACTGCTAACACGAGGCGTACAACCCCTCCTCCCCCTCATAGCAACCTGATGACTAATCGCAAATCTAACAAACATAGCACTACCTCCAACAACCAACCTAATAGCAGAATTAACAATCATAATCGCCCTATTCAACTGATCCCCACTAACCATCATCCTCACGGGAACAGCAATCCTACTAACAGCCTCATATACCCTATATATACTAACGATAACACAACGAGGCCCTCTCCCATCCCACATCACATCCATTCAAAACTCCTCTACACGAGAGCACCTCCTCATAACACTACACACTATCCCCATACTGCTCCTCATTCTAAAACCTGAACTCATCTCTGGCGCCCCTATATGCAAGTATAGTTTAAACCAAAACATTAGACTGTGATTCTAATAATAGAAGTTAAACTCTTCTTACCTGCCGAGGGGAAGTTCAACCAGCAAGAACTGCTAATTCTTGCATCTGAGTATAAAACCTCAGCCCCCTTACTTTCAAAGGATAACAGTAATCCAATGGCCTTAGGAGCCACCCATCCCGGTGCAAATCCAGGTGAAAGTAATGGACCTATCACTAGTCCTAAGTACCCTAATACTACTTACCCTAACAACACTATCCACCCCTATCCTCCTCCCACTTATTCTCCCCAACGTTAACAACAATCCAACCACCATCACCAACACAGTAAAAACGTCCTTCCTAATCAGCCTAATCCCCATATCCATCCACATCTACACAGGAACGGAAAGCCTGGTCTCCCTATGAGAATGAAAATTCATCATAAACTTCAAAATTCCAATCAGCCTAAAAATAGACTTCTACTCACTAACCTTCTTTCCCATTGCCCTATTCGTGTCCTGATCAATCCTACAATTCGCAACATGGTACATAGCCTCAGACCCATATATCACAAAATTCTTCTACTACCTCCTTTTATTCCTTATCGCCATACTAATTCTTATCTTAGCCAACAACCTATTCGTACTCTTCATCGGATGAGAAGGAGTAGGCATCATATCTTTCCTACTAATCAGCTGATGACATGGCCGAGCAGAAGCCAACACCGCAGCCCTTCAAGCCGTCCTATACAACCGAGTTGGAGACATTGGACTTATCCTGTGCATAGCATGACTGGCTTTCACCTCAAACTCCTGAGAACTCCAACAACTCTCCCACCCATCCCAAACCCCCACCCTCCCACTCCTAGGACTAATCCTAGCAGCCACGGGCAAGTCCGCTCAATTCGGACTACACCCATGACTACCAGCTGCCATAGAAGGCCCAACTCCCGTCTCCGCATTACTCCACTCCAGCACAATAGTAGTCGCAGGAATTTTCCTCCTTATCCGAACACACCCCATACTCAGCACCAACCAAACCGCCCTCACCCTATGCCTATGCCTAGGTGCCCTCTCCACCCTATTTGCCGCCACCTGCGCCCTGACCCAAAACGACATCAAAAAAATCATTGCCTTCTCCACCTCCAGCCAACTAGGACTAATAATAGTCACCATCGGACTCAACCTACCACAACTAGCCTTCCTTCACATTTCAACCCACGCATTCTTCAAAGCCATACTGTTCCTATGCTCAGGCTCCATTATTCACAACCTCAACGGAGAACAAGACATCCGAAAAATAGGAGGACTACAAAAAATACTACCAACAACCACCTCCTGCCTTACCATCGGCAACCTAGCCCTAATAGGAACCCCATTCCTTGCAGGATTCTATTCAAAAGACCAAATCATTGAAAGCCTAAGCACCTCCCACCTGAACGCTTGAGCCCTACTACTCACACTACTAGCTACAACATTTACCGCCGTATATACAATCCGAATAACCGTACTAGTACAAACAGGATTTACCCGAATTCCACCACTAACCCCAATGAACGAAAATAACCCCGCAGTTACCTCCCCACTTACCCGCTTAGCCCTAGGAAGCATCATCGCAGGCCTCCTAATCACCTCCTATACTCTCCCCACAAAAACCCCACCAATAACTATACCATTCTCAATCAAAATCACTGCCCTAGTAATCACAGCCCTAGGAATTGCCATCGCACTAGAAATCTCAAAAATAACCCAAACCCTTCTCCTGACAAAACAAACCCGAATATACAACTTCTCCATCTCCCTAGGATACTTCAACCCACTAGTACATCGCTTCAACATAAAAACCCTACTAACAGGAGGCCAAAACATCGCCTCCCACCTCGTAGACCTATCCTGATACAAACTACTAGGACCAGAGGGACTGGCCAACCTACAAACAACAGCATCCAAAGCCACCACCTCCCTCCACTCCGGCCTAATCAAATCCTACCTAGGGTCTTTCGCCCTATCAATTCTCATCATCCTCATCTCCACACAAAGAACCAAACAATGGCCCCAAATCTTCGTAAAAACCACCCCCTACTAAAAATCATCAACGATTCCCTCATTGACCTCCCTACCCCATCAAACATCTCAACCTGATGAAACTTCGGATCCCTACTAGGCCTATGCTTAATCACACAGATCCTCACAGGCCTATTCCTAGCCATACACTACACAGCAGACACCTCATTGGCCTTCGCCTCTGTTTCCCACATCTGCCGAGATGTCCAATTTGGCTGACTCATCCGAAACCTCCACGCAAACGGAGCCTCCTTCTTCTTCATCTGCATCTACTTCCACATCGGACGAGGAATTTACTATGGATCCTACTTAAACAAAGAAACCTGAAACATCGGAGTAATCCTCCTACTAACCCTCATAGCAACAGCCTTTGTAGGTTACGTCCTACCCTGAGGACAAATATCATTCTGAGGCGCTACAGTAATTACAAACCTATTCTCAGCAATCCCATATATCGGCCAAACACTTGTAGAATGAGCATGAGGCGGATTCTCAGTAGACAATCCGACTCTTACCCGATTCTTCGCTCTACACTTCCTACTGCCCTTCGTTATCGCAGGCCTCACCATCGTCCACCTAACTCTCCTACATGAAACAGGATCAAACAACCCCCTAGGCATCCCCTCAGACTGCGACAAAATCCCGTTCCACCCATATTACTCCACAAAAGACATCCTAGGATTCGCACTACTACTCATTCTATTAGCCACCTTAGCCCTATTCTCCCCAAACCTGCTAGGAGACCCAGAAAACTTCACTCCAGCCAATCCCCTAGCCACCCCTCCACACATCAAGCCCGAATGATACTTCCTATTCGCTTACGCAATTCTACGTTCCATCCCAAACAAACTAGGAGGAGTACTCGCCCTAGCTGCCTCCGTCCTAGTACTATTCCTAATACCACTACTCCACACCTCCAAGCTACGATCAATAACATTCCGTCCACTATCACAAATCCTGTTCTGGACCCTGGTAGCCAACCTCCTTGTCCTAACCTGAGTAGGAAGCCAACCGGTCGAACAACCATTCATCATCATCGGCCAACTAGCCTCACTCTCCTACTTCACTATCATCCTCGTCCTCTTTCCCCTTGCATCCATCCTAGAGAACAAAATACTCAAACTTTAACCGACTCTAATAGTTTATAAAAACATTGGTCTTGTAAGCCAAAGATTGAAGACTACGCCCCTTCTTAGAGTTAATTTCCCCCCCCCCCTTCCCCCCCCAGTACTTTTCCAGTACTTTTCAGGGTATGTATGGCTTTGCATTACACTATCTGCCTCATCATACATCACATTAATGTAGGATACTCCACATTACACCCAACTTCACAACCCCCCTAACTCAAACATTTATTCCCATGAGATAATGTTCGGACCGATAACCCTCCAGCGACATTCCTATTCCAAGTACCCTTGAGCCCAAATGATCCTACCTACAGCAAAGCCGCAAGCGTTCCATAAGTTCGATCTCCGACTGATCGTACCTTAACCCCTCCCGGCATACGACTAATGTCCCAGTACACCTTTGCATTCTCGAGGTCATAAACTTCGCCCACCTCCTACAAACTATTATCTTCCTACACCAGTCAAGCGCTCCCAAGCCAGAGAACCTGGTTATCTATTAGTCGTACTCCTCACGAGAACCGAGCTACTCAACGTCAGCTATACTTTCGGTTATTGTCTTCAGGGGCATACTTTCCCTCTTACCCTCGAAGCCCTCCTTGCACTTTTGCGCCACCGGTTGTAACTTCAGGACCATAACCTTGATTAATCCTTCCTCCTCGCCCTTCACAGATACAGCTGCTGGGGGATGCTTGCTCCTCCTTTCTACTCGTTATCGCGGCATTTCCCCTCTTTTTCTCTTTTTTTCTTCTGGGGGGATCTTCAATAAGCCCTTCAAAGTGCGTAGCAGGAGATATCTTCCTCTTGACATGTCCATCACGTGACCGCCGAACCCATTATGCCCTACTGCTCCCAATGTCATGGCCTAAGGATAAGTCCTACGCAAACTTGACACTGATGCACTTTGACCCCATTCATGGCACCCGCGCTATTTACCTACTAAGCACTGGATAGTGAAATGGTTACGGGACATACTTACTTTATCTTCACTTTGCTGGAACTTCGACCTAAACATACATTTTTCGTTCGTTCATTCTTTTATCGTGCAATTTTTCGTTCGTTTAACAAAAAAACAAACTATATTCTACTACATTTGCCAAACCCACACAATTCATCCACGTACCACACAAAACAAACCCACCTCAGAAAGAAAGGAATTAAACCTTCACCTCCAACTCCCAAAGCTGGTATTCTAAATTAAACTACTCTCTGACACCCCTAAACCGCCCGAATCGCCCCCCGAGACAACCCCCGTACAAGCTCTAATACCACAAATAAAGTCAACAACAGACCCCACCCCCCAATCAAAAACAACCCAACTCCCCACGAGTAAAACAAAGCAGCACCACTAGAATCCAACCGAACCGACACTAACCCCCCACTATTAACCGTACCCCCATCCACCAAACCCTCAAACCCCCCACCCACAACAAACCCTACCCCAACAACTAACCCAATCCCCAACCCATACCCAACCACGCCTCAATCACCCCAAGCCTCAGGATAAGGGTCCGCCGCCAACGAAACCGAATAAACAAACACCACCAACATCCCCCCCAAATACACCATAACCAACACCAATGACATAAAAGAAACCCCCAAACCAACCAATCACCCACAACCCGCAATGGACCCAACAACTAACCCTACAACTCCATAATACGGAGAAGGATTAGATGCAACCGCTAATCCCCCCAAAACAAAACACAGACTCAGAAAAAGAACAAACTTTATCATAAATTCCTGCTTGGACTCTAACCAAGACCCATGGCCTGAAAAACCACCGTTGTCAAAATTCAACTACAGGAACCCATGCCTCTTTTATCTTGACTATTCACTCACCCAACAGACCCTTCCTCCTTTCCCTACTTTTTTTCCCCCCCCCCCCTTCCCCCCCAGTACTTTTCCAGTACTTTTCAGGGTATGTATGGCTTTGCATTACACTATCTGCCTCATCATACATCACATTAATGTAGGATACTCCACATTACACCCAACTTCACAACCCCCCTAACTCAAACATTTATTCCCATGAGATAATGTTCGGACCGATAACCCTCCAGCGACATTCCTATTCCAAGTACCCTTGAGCCCAAATGATCCTACCTACAGCAAAGCCGCAAGCGTTCCATAAGTTCGATCTCCGACTGATCGTACCTTAACCCCTCCCGGCATACGACTAATGTCCCAGTACACCTTTGCATTCTCGAGGTCATAAACTTCGCCCACCTCCTACAAACTATTATCTTCCTACACCAGTCAAGCGCTCCCAAGCCAGAGAACCTGGTTATCTATTAGTCGTACTCCTCACGAGAACCGAGCTACTCAACGTCAGCTATACTTTCGGTTATTGTCTTCAGGGGCATACTTTCCCTCTTACCCTCGAAGCCCTCCTTGCACTTTTGCGCCACCGGTTGTAACTTCAGGACCATAACCTTGATTAATCCTTCCTCCTCGCCCTTCACAGATACAGCTGCTGGGGGATGCTTGCTCCTCCTTTCTACTCGTTATCGCGGCATTTCCCCTCTTTTTCTCTTTTTTTCTTCTGGGGGGATCTTCAATAAGCCCTTCAAAGTGCGTAGCAGGAGATATCTTCCTCTTGACATGTCCATCACGTGACCGCCGAACCCATTATGCCCTACTGCTCCCAATGTCATGGCCTAAGGATAAGTCCTACGCAAACTTGACACTGATGCACTTTGACCCCATTCATGGCACCCGCGCTATTTACCTACTAAGCACTGGATAGTGAAATGGTTACGGGACATACTTACTTTATCTTCACTTTGCTGGAACTTCGACCTAAACATACATTTTTCGTTCGTTCATTCTTTTATCGTGCAATTTTTCGTTCGTTTAACAAAAAAACAAACTATATTCTACTACATTTGCCAAACCCACACAATTCATCCACGTACACCACTCAAAACAAAAACAAAACAAAAACAAAACAAAAACAAAACAAAAACAAAACAAAAACAAAACAAAAACAAAACAAAAACAAAACAAAAACAAAACAAAAACAAAACAAAAACAAAACAAAAACAAAACAAAAACAAAACAAAAACAAAACAAAAACAAAACAAAAACAAAACAAAAACAAAACAAAAACAAAACAAATGTCCCTGTAGCTTAAACAAAGCATGACACTGAAGATGTCAAGACGGATGCCACACGCACCCAAGGACA